AAAGCCTTGGTGGCATTCACTCTTTTAAAGCTGCAATTTAGTGTTGTATATCAACTACAAGGCCTTATAAATTGATTATAATATTAAAAATATTGGGGTAATAGTGGCTAGGGTTGAGATGGCAATTGATGAAATTTTTGTCTTGTTTGGAGTCGGTGAATTAGCGGGTGTAATAATGTAGTTGAAAGACATATTAAAATAGTAAAACAAGTTTATTAATCTTCCTAAGACGAGTATTGAAGTGATTATTATTATTCTTTGGGACATTATTGAGTTAATGATTATTCATTTAGGGAAAAAGCCCAGTAAGGGTGGTAATCCCCCAAGGCTGAATAAGGTGAGTATGATAATGGTAAATGTTATGGGGGGGGTTTTCGTTTTTATAAAGAGTTTTGAGTGAATAATATTTCTTTGTATAAATAAATATATAGCTGCACATGTAATTGTAATATAAGTAATAAAATAGGTTATGAAAGTGTTGTAGGAGCATGTGATTGTAGACACAAGTCAGCCTATGTGGCCAATAGAGGAATACGCTAGTAGAGTTCGCATTTGAGATTGGTTGAGTCCACCGATACCCCCGATTATAGCGCTCAGTATTGCTATTAATATTATAATGTGATGCCTGTCAGTGGTGGAGAGCATTATTAATATAACTATGGGCCTAATTTTTTGTCATGTTGCTAATGTTAAGCATATCATTCATGGGATTCTTCTTATAACGTGTGGTAACCATTGATGACATGGGGCTATACCAAGTTTTAGGATTATACTTCTGATAAATATTACTCTAATAATAATTTTTTTGCTAGAGAAAATGTTGGGGTTTGAGGCTATAATTCCTGCTGTGAGCATTAGTCTGCTTCCGATTGCTTGGATAATAAAATATTTTACTCTTGCTTCAGTTTCTTGTAGGGAAGAAGTGGTTGCAATTAAAGGTACAAATGATAGAAGGTTTAATTCTATACCTATTCATAAGTATAATCAGTTTGAGCTTGATAGCGTAACAATGGTGCCTATGGCTATGGTGGATAAGAATAATAGTGATGAGGGAGTCATAAAATTATGAAAGGAGTTGAACCTTTCAGATATAAAGTTAGAAGCTTTTATCTGATCCGACATAATTTATTTTCATTCTAAAGAGCTTTCGTTTCATTCGTGGTACAGCCCTGCAATTAAAATTAGGCAGAATGTAATCAGGGCTCCTTTTACTATAGTGTTTAGGTTGATTATTGTGGGGATAGGCATTAGTAAAGCGATTTCAATATCAAAAACTAAAAATAAGACGGCTAGGATGAAGAATCGTAGAGAAAAAGGAATGCGCGCAGAGCTGTGTGGGTCGAATCCACATTCGAATGGGGTTGATTTTTCAAAATTAATTCTTCTGCTTTTGTTTAATAATAGAGTAGCAATGATAATTAATAGGGGGAATAGTGTGGCACATGCTATAGCTATGGTTATAATGGTCATTCCCTTGGGAAGTGGAAAATTCTGTTAATGAAGTAAAAATTCATTGCTGTTGCAAGCTTCCAGGGGGTCGAATAGATGCCGGAGGTGTTACCACATATTTAACGTCATCAAAGTTATCCGTTCTTCCGGCGCGGCATCATAAATATATAAAAACTGACATTATCATGACAACAAGGGTTATAGGTAGGAATTGTTTTCATGTTAGTCTCATTAGTTTATCGTAGCGCATCCGGGGGTATGCCCCTCGCGCTCAGATAAATAAAACCCTGATTGCTGTTAAAGGTATGATAAATATAATGTCTTTTATTAGGGGTATTCAAGGAAAGAGCATGAATAAGGCAGCAGAAATTATTCCTATAAAGATAATATTTATGTATTCAGCTATAAAAATAAGCGCAAAGGTGCCTGATCTGAATTCTGTGTTAAATCCTGAAACTAGCTCAGATTCTCCTTCTGCAAGGTCGAATGGGGTTCGGTTAGTTTCGGCCAAAGAGGTAATGACTCATGTTGTCATTAATGGTCACAATAATAATGTGAATTGAATTGATCCCAATTGATTAAACACATTAAGCCTAAGAGTTGATATAAGGATTAGCGGGGTTAAGATAACAAGAGCTATACTGACCTCATATGAGATAGTTTGGGCGATTCTTCGTAGTGCTCCTAGTAGAGAGTATTTACTGTTGGATGCCCACCCTGAAAATAGGGTTGTGTATACATTTATACTTGAAATACATAGGAATAACATGATTCCTCATTTTAGTTGAATGGGGCTACTAGAATATGGGTATATAGTTCATATGGCTAGAGCAAGAAATAGTGCTAGTATAGGAGCAAAGATGAACGGTAGTGTGTTAGCGTATATGGGTGTGTTTAGTTCTTTGGTGAATAGTTTTACTGCGTCTGCCATAGGCTGAGGAATACCTCTGAGACTTACTTTATTAGGCCCCTTTCGTAGTTGAATATATCCTAAGATTTTTCGTTCTAGTAGAGTAAAAAATGCCATAGCAAGTAAAATACAAATGAAAATAATTATAATAGTTAAGATAGATTTTACATACATTATTTTAGGGTTATTAAACCTTGTTTAGAGCTTAAGTCTAATGCACTAATCTGCCACTAAAATGTGGCTGTAGTGTAACTACACATGATCTGATTGCAATTCAGGTGCCTTGAATTAGGCTATACAGCCAGCAACATGATGAATTTATACATCTTTAGTGACTTTCAAAATCACTTTATTATGTTGCAGTTTATATAATGAGTAGGAGATACTCCTGTGGGTTGATCCTAAATCAAGTGCATAACTCTGCCAACTCATTAATGTAATGTATTTAAATAAAATGTTATTTATACTACTAGGTCCTTTCGTACTATAGGGTATTAATATAATAAGGATAGAATCTAACCTGGCTTACGCCGGTCTGAACTCAGCTCATGTAGCGGTTTAATGGTTGAACAAACCAACTAAGTTAGGCGGCTGCGCCTAATAGTTACGCTAAGCCAACATCGAGGTGCCAACCCCTGCTGTCAATGTGATCTCTCTAGCAGGATTAGCCTGTTATCCCTAAGGTAGCTTATTCTAATTTAATTTTAGGTTTATGTCTTAAATTTATTGAAAATAGGTTTGTGTGTATTTAGGTTGCCCCAACCAAATTAATGTGGAAATTTAATGTTTTTATTAATAAAGCTCTATAGGGTCTTCTTGTCCTTTATTTAAATTAAGGCTTCTGCACCTTAATATCAGTTTATGGTGAATTCAAATGAGACAGCTTTATTCTTGTTTGTCCTTTCATACTAGCCTTCAATTAAAAGGCAAATGATTATGCTACCTTTGCACGGTCAGGGTACCGCGGCCGTTGAAAATTCTTCACTGGGCAGGATGGACCTGTTATATATTCAACAGGCGGTGTTTTTGTTAAACAGGCTGAATAAAAGTTTGCCGAGTTCCTTATTTGAATGTTGGTTTGAATTATGGGGTTTGATGATTTACGGGTAAATGGGGGGGTGGAGAAATACTAGTTATAACATTTTTTATTTTTCTTTGGGGGAGAATAATACACTTATATGCTCAATATAGGTAGTATTAATGTTTATTAAATTAGCCCTAGTGACGGGGTATTGGCTGGTGTTAAGCCTATATTTAATTTTACATATAATTTATAGGAGTAAATTACGTAAGCTTTGCCTTATGTAATTAGCCGTGAGTTATATCAGGTTTGACTAAGATCAGAGAATAAGTGTAACCAGCTATCAATTGCCGCGGGGGTATGTAGCCTCTGATAATTTATCTTATTACAATATTGTAACATTGTAGTATTGGTAGCTATTCAGCAGATTATCAGCTCGGTCAATTTTCGGGGAATTATTTAATATTATTTATCTAGTTATACCATGATGCAAAAGGTACGTGTAAAACTGCTTTTTATCAATTTGCTTATATTTACATTATATAGTAATGTTGAGTCGAGTTATTTTGGTTTATTGATGGTAATAGGTTTCAATGTGTGAATTTCGAACCAAGAATTAGTTTCTATATCCTCATTGTAAGTGAGATGCATACAATTTCATGCTCTGGCTCGAAGGCACAACTTCAGTTACGCCTACTATGTTACGACTTATCTCGCCTTGGTTGTGGTGAGAGTGACGGGCGATGTGTGCACACTTTAGATTGCTTATTCAATTATATATTCTATTTAATTTTTACTATTAAGTCCATATTCTAACATTATTTCTTAATGTTATCTTGTTTTGTATTTATTGTAGTCCATCAAGGCTTGTTTATGGGCTGCACATTGACCTGACGTAGGAAATTTAATTTTATTGCTAACTATTTTGATTAATGTTAGCTTACGACGGCAGTATACAAGCTGTATTTCTAAAACAAGAAGGGTTGAGCGTGGATTGTCGAATTAACTGACAGACTCCCCTAATAGCATAAAGTGCCGCCAATTTTTTTGGGTTTTAAACGTGTATTCGTAGTGCCCGGAACATAAGTTTAATGAATAAAATAGAAGGGTATCTAATCCTTGTTTTGGTTTATTCTTTCGTGTGTGGGTTGATGATATATGTAGAGCTAGTGATAAGTTTTATATTATACCATTTTGTTATGTAAATTATATCTGTTACGTCGTCCGTGGGGGGTCTCAATTTGTGCTTATCGTTTAACCGCGACTGCTGGCACGAATTGGGTCAGCACTTAAGGTAATACCTGTTTCTTTAGGTAAAATTTTGGCAAAATTCTTTACTGCAGGCGTACATGTGTTTTTTAGTTTTGACTTATACTGGTTGTAATAGGCTTTAAGGGTGGGGTGTTAATTGTACGGGTTACTTGTTAGTTGCATGTATTATGTTTTACATTAATTGAGATGGTAGCTAAAATCAAACTATTTATTAGTATAGCAATATTAATGTTGGTATTAATATGATGATGATGATAGGAGTCAAGTGTGATGTAACAATAAATAAGTTGCGTGGGTTAAGGTTTATTGACGGGGTATTAAGTGGGTTTGAAGGCCCGTGGTTTATGGATACATACATAGTTAAAGAATACGCGGCGGCGACAAATCTTATAATCCCTAGTGGAATAATTATTACTTTGGTGGTGACCGTTGAACATGTGATTAGTATAATTTCTGCCATGAGGTTGCAGGAGGGAGGAGCGGCTATATTGGCAGCGGCCATTATAAATCATATTATTGACATTGTGGGGATTATAATGTTTACTCCTTTATTTATGATTAGCCTGCGTGAGTTGGAATAATAATAGGCTATGTCTGCTGAGGCAAAGAGTGCGGATCTTAGTAGTCCGTGAGCAATTATTATAGCGATTGCCCCTCATAGACCTCAGTGGGTATTAGAGAGGACTCCTGCTATTACAAGTCTTATATGGCCTACTGATGAGTAGGCGATTAAGGATTTTAAGTCTTGTTGTCGTACGCAAATGAGGCTTGTAATTATTCCGCCTCATAGGGTTAACCTTATAATATAAAATTTTATTGGGTGTTGAATAGGTGGGATGAGGTATATTACTCGTAGTATCCCGTATCCCCCTAGTTTTAATAGAACTGCTGCTAGGATCATAGAGCCTGCAACTGGTGCTTCAACATGAGCTTTAGGAAGTCATAAATGAAATACAAATAGGGGGAGTTTTACTATAAATGCCATATTTATTACTAGTCATAAGGTTATGGAGTACGATGAAAACGAATTAATAGGGAAAAATATATTATTAATCTTGTTATTGAATTGGGTGGCAATGGCCATTAATAGGGGTAGCCTGGCTGTAATTGTATATAATATTAGAAAAAGCCCTGCTTGAAGGCGTTCAGGCTGGTACCCTCATTTTATAATAATAAATAGTGTGGGGATTAAAGAGGCTTCAAATATAATATAAAACGAAAATAGGTTAGAGGTCAGGAAAGCGAAGATTAAAATTATGGTTAGGGCGATAATATTGGTTATAAATCCCTGTTCATTTTTGTTAATAAGGATGTTTTGCCTGGCAGTAATGACAAGGGGTATAATTCATATTGTTAAGATGATTAGCATGTTTGATATGTGGTCTAGGGAGCATATATTATTGATTCTTCTAGGCAGGATAGAAGCATATCTAATAAATACTGTGGGTAGAATTATGTATGTTATAAATAGTATGGCTTGATTTCATTTGGTGTTAAAGGTTAGTAGGAGCGCTAAGGGTAATATGATTTTTAACATTTATTTATATTTAGGGAGTTAATATGATCATTTCCATATGATCGGCTTATTGCTGTTATACATGCTAGTCCTAGGCTGGCTTCACATGCGCCAAAGGTTAAGATGACAATAACAAATATTAGCCATGATAGGTTGGTCATTATAGTTAATATTATGATTAAACCAAGGATTATTGCCTCTAGTGCGAGCAGTGTTATTAGAAGGTGGTTTCGTTGTATGATCACACATGTAAGGGCTATTAATACAAGTATAGGGGAGATAACAGTTATTCAGGAGGCCATAGTATATAGAAATGATTTCTGTCTCTGGTTTACAAGACCAGCGCTTCAAGTAATTAGCTTTATATACGTTATATTAAATTAAGGGTTCAGATTACGGTGTAACCGATTTTTAGCTTCCAAAGCTAATATTTTTTATAAATTATAATCTGTGTTTAACATTTAAATGTGTCTCTTGCGTGAAAAGCAAGTGTAATCAATATACTATAAACACTACTTACGGACATAAGTCATATTTACAGCTTCAATGTAATGCTTTTAGTTAAGCTACATAAGTACACTGATATAAATAGTCATGCAGTTAATATGGTGATACATGCGATATATGTGATAGCTGAGTTATTTTGGGTTTTTATTGCTGTTATAGATTGTTCGGTTATGTTGAGAAGGAGGCCTGATGGAATAGAAGATCAGCCTTGATCGACTTCTTTGAGTTCGAGTAGTGGGATTTTTATTAATAGCTTAGGGGATAAGTGGGTTGATATGGGTGTAAGGAATCATATATAGCAGTGCATGTTTGTTAATAGAGATGGGGCGGGAGATTTGTCCACTCTAGTTAAGTAGCCTAAAACGAGGCCGATGGAAACTATGATTGGGGCTAATAGTTTTATGTGAGAGCTGAAATTAGGCTCAATTGAGGGAGTAATAAGAAGTCAGTTGGTTAGGGCCCCTCCTGTGATAGCTAGAAATGTCAGTGCGCTAATTCTTATAATTTGGGTGTAAGATTCGTTAGAATATTGAGGGGCAGGGCTGTGGGTTGTTAAGAATAGAGTGTATATCGAGAATCGAGTGGTGTAGGCGGTGGTCAAGATAGTTGCGATAATAAATATTAATGTGATAATCATATTGGTTTTGTTTATGATTATTGAGTTTGTTTCAATGATAAGGTCTTTTGAGTAAAATCCTGCTAAAAAGGGAAACCCGCACAATGCTATATTTGCAATTGTAATTGATGATGTAATTATAGGGAGTTGTACAGAGATGTTGCCCATTAGACGAAGATCCTGTCTATGGTGGTGAATGTCAATTAAATTGCCAGCACAGATAAATAAGAGTGCCTTAAACAGTGCGTGAGTGATTAAGTGAAAAAATGCAATTTCTGGTCTCCCGAGTCCTAACGTAAATATCATCAGTGCTACTTGTCTAAGAGTTGACAGAGCAATAATTTTTTTTATATCACATTCTGCTATTGCTCTGGCCCTTGCTATTAGTATGGTTATTGTGGCAATTATAGTTAAACTGATCTTGAATGTTCTGGAGTTTATAAGAGGGTAAAATCGAATTAAAAGAAATACTCCTGCAGTTACAAGGGTTGAAGAGTGTACTAAAGCTCTTACGGGGGTTGGAGCTGCTATAGCTGCTGGGAGTCATCTTGAGAATGGCATTTGGGCCCTTTTTGTTATTGCTGCGATTGTAATAAGTACGGGTGTTCATGTGATAATTTCTTTATCTCAGATATTAGTTACAGTCCATTGTCCTTGGTTGAAAAGTAGAGCGATGGTGACAAGTAGTATGACGTCCCCAATCCGGTTGGTTAGGGCAGTAATTATGCCTGCACCAAGCCTTTTTGCATTATTATAATAGATAACTAGTACGAATGAGGTGATACCAAGTCCATCTCATCCTAGCAGTAGAATAATAGTGTGTGGGAAAATAATGAGAAACATTATTGATATAACAAATAAAAGTACTAAAATGACAAAACGGTCTGTGGTCTTGTCGTTAGCTATATATGTTTTGGTAAATTGTATTACGCTTGTAGCAATGGTTAGTACTGTTGACATAAAAATACAACTAGTGGGGTCTAGTAAGATGGGGATAACAAGCGACACATTAGAGATTTCTGTAATAGATCATTCTATTAATAGATTATAGTTATTATATGTGATTACTCCTGTTAACATGTAGGAAATTAGGGTTAGTGTTAGTAAAACCTGTGTTGTGATAAATACCATGATAAGAATCACTTAGTGAATTTATGAATCCACAGTTCATTGTTTTATTTTAAACTATTCTTATAAGATGGGCTAGTTATTGCCTTGTCCCGAGCCGAAATCGGGCTTTAACATCTCATATTATGTGTGGTCGTCTCTGTAAAGTCTTAATAGTAAGCAGAAAATATACCTTTGAATAAAGCAGATCCCAATTTCAAATATAATATAGCCAACCTGGATTATAAATAATACAATTAAACCTACTACACTAGAGAACATTGATGCTGCGCAATAAGTGCCAATGAGTGTTAGTACGATATGTCCCGCTCTTATGTTGGCAGCGAGTCGAAAAGATAAAGTCAGTGGTCGTACAGTAATTCTGATTGTTTCAATTAAAACTAGAAATGGGTTTAATCAGTGGGGGGCCCCTCCTGGGAGTAGTCTAGCAATTCAGCTTGTTGGGTTAAAGACAATAGCAGATATAATTAAAGCTAATCATAGTGGAAGGCCAAACCTCAATGTAAATAGTAGATGTCTTGAGTACCTAAATACTGAGGGTAAAAGGCCCATTAAGTTAATATTAATGATGATTATAAATAAAGCTACAAGAAGGGAGTTAAACCCTTTAATGTGCACCCCGTGAGTACGGGTTCCTTGGTCATTTATGACTTTTATCGTATTAAACGTAACAATTATTGCCCTAGAAGGTGTAATTCATATTGATAGTGTGAATATTGAGATGGATACAGCAATAATGGCTCAGAATATGAGTGGAGTGCTGTAGTTGTTAATTATATTAACACCTGGGTCGAATGAGGAAAAAATATCTAATATCATCAAGACTTGATCATGGATCATTTAAGACTTTGAAGGTCTTTAGTTTATTTAACTTAAAGTCTTATTCGATAATACTGTCTCATGACTGTGCTGATAGTGGAATAGCGGTGTGTAAGATAAAATATAAGGCTGTAAAAATTTGCCCAAGGCCTTCGTATGGGTATTCGACAGGTCGTCCTCCAATTCATGTTAAAAGAATAGTGTCTGCTGCCAACAGCCAAAATATGATTTGCGCTAGGGGGTAGAATGCTAGGCCCCGTGCCTTGTGTCGCGCTATGATGGGCAAGGCGAATAAAATTAAAATGGCCGTGAATATAGCTACCACCCCCCCTAGTTTATTAGGAATCGATCGGAGAATGGCGTAAGCCCATAAGAAATATCACTCTGGTTTAATGTGAATGGGGGTTACAAGTGGGTTGGCCGGGATAAAATTTTCTGCGTCCCCTAGAATATTTGGAAAAAACAAAGCAATAAATGTCAAAGATATTAATAAAACTGTAAACCCTACAATGTCTTTGTAGGTGTGGTATATATGGAATGGGACTATGTTTATTGTTGATTTAACTCCTAGGGGGTTGTTGGATCCTGTTTGATGGAGGAATAATAAATGTATTATAGACATGGCGGCTACTGCAAAAGGTAAAAGAAAGTGAAGGGCAAAGAAGCGGTTTAGAGTCGCGTTATCTACGGCGAATCCTCCTCATACTCATTCGACTAGCATAGGTCCAATATAGGGAATAGCGGATAGTAGGTTGGTGATGACAGTGGCCCCCCAGAATCTTATTTGACCTCATGGGAGGACATAGCCTACAAATGCTGTTGCTATTACTAAGACAACTAAAATAACGCCAATATTTCAAGTTTCAATATATATGTAGGAGCCATAGTAGATGCCTCGTGCGATATGTAAGTAAATACAAATAAAGAATCATGACGCTCCATTAGCGTGGATATAACGAAGAATTCAGCCATAGTTTACGTCCTGTATAATGTGGATGACTGATGAAAATGCTAGATCTGTGTGAGGAGAATAGTGTATTGATAAGATTAGTCCTGTAATTAATTGTACAACTAGGCAGACTCCTAGTATAGAACCAAAATTTCATCATACTGACAAGTTTGCTGGGGCTGGCAGGTCGACAAGGGCTCCTCTGGCAATTTTAATTCCTGGGTGAGATTTTCGTATAGGCCTAAACATATTGAAACGGCCGAAGAGGGCCCTCTTCGGCGCGTGAGGTTTTTACTACTATAATTAGTGCTAAGAATAGGATTAATGCTATAAGGATTGGTAAAAGCAAATTAGATGTCGAGTAAAGTTGGTGAGTTAGGGGCATTGAATCTGGTCAGTTTAAAGGGGCTGAGGGCCAAGCTACATAAAAAATAACTACAAAAGTGGAAGGTAAGAGGATTCAACCTCACCTGATAATGTGTTGATTTGGTTGAAGTGCAGCAAAGTAGGCAAATATTACTAGTATCCCCCCGACATAAATAATAAATACAATAAATCTAAATCAGCCTGTGGATATAAGACCTAAATTGATTGCTGTTGATAGGGCAATACATAGAACGATTGCGCCTAGGTTGATTGGGGAGATGGCTGTGATACATGAAATAAATAGGGTAATAATAATAGTGTTGATTATAATTAATATCATTGAACGTTCTTGTAATAAGAGATGTTTTCTTCTTTAGACTTCAAAGGTCTACGTGCAGTGTACACTATATTACAAAGATCCTCATCAATAAATACATAAATACAAGAAGATTCAAACAACATCTACAAAATGTCAGTATCAAGCAGCTGCTTCAAACCCAAAATGGTGGCTGGTGCTAAAGTGGTGAAGGACTGTGCGTGCTAAACACACAGCTAAAAATGTGCTTCCAATAATAACATGTAAGCCGTGGAATCCAGTAGCAACAAAGAAGGTCGAACCATAGACCCTGTCAGCAATTGTAAATGGTGCCTCAATATATTCTTCTATTTGTAAAAAGGTAAAATAAAACCCTAACGTGATTGTTATGGTTAGCGCCTGAATTGCCTGGGCCCGGGAGCCTTCTATGAGCCTGTGGTGGGCTCAGGTGACTGTGACCCCGGAGGCCAAGAGAACTGCTGTATTAAGGAGGGGCACGCTGAATGGGTTGATGGGGGTAATACCTGTGGGGGGCCACCTACAACCTAATTCAGGGGTAGGTGCCAGGCTTCTATGGAAAAAAGCCCAGAAGAATGCAAAGAAAAATAATACTTCTGATGCGATAAATAAGATCATGCCTCATCGCAGTCCCTTAGTGACGTATGATGTGTGGTGTCCTAAAAACACCCCTTCACGGATAACATCTCGCCATCATTGCACTATAGTTAATAAGATAATAGTAAGGCCGAGGATTAAACATGTAATGCCTTGTCCGTGGAATCAGGCAGTAAGGCCAATAGTAAGAGTAAATGCTCCAAGGGAGCCTGTAATCGGTCATGGGCTAAATTCTACAAGATGGAATGGTTGTCGTACCATGGCATATTTGCCAGAGCCCGCTAATAAAGCAATTTATGCTTGACAAGCATATGTTATAGTTTAACTAGGGTTCTTGATAAAAGGAATCTATCCATTTTCGGGGTATGAGCCCAATAGCTTTGCATTAGCTTATTTTATCATCAGTGTCATCTTTTACTTATAACAGAAGTTGAGGAAGATGTTGGAATAGAGGGGAAGTAAGAAGAAGTTTGTCATCACATAATAACAGTTAAAATTATAAGAGTGGTGAGTAAAAATACCGGGACAAAAAGTCAATTTATTGGAGATAGGTGAGGCATTCATACGTTGAATAGTAACTTAAATATTTAATTTAGTTTAGATTGTATGAAGGGGTTTAAATTTAAAGGTTAAAGTTTATTGAAGGGAATTTAATCCGTTGACGGTTTTACAGACCGTTGCGTGTGACTCGGCCACTTCAACTTGCTTATATAGTAAAGTATTATAACATCTAAAAGGGGGCAGTATGTAAATTATTTTTGAAAACACTGTTTAAAATATTTATAAAAACAAAATAAAATACACTAGTGTGTAATTTTGTCAAATTTTATAATATTAATAATATTGTACTGTAATAACAATTAGTAATTTAATTTTAAAAAACAATAGAATAATATAACTGATAATAAAAATTATTAGGCCAAAAAAAAAAGTAATAGTACTATAAGACATAAAACGATTTAAAAACTTCCCCGACGCAAAAGTCGGGAAAAAGGGGAACGAAGTCATGGGAGGGGTCGGGCAGAAAAGAAAGGACATTTTTTTTTTTTTTTTTTCTTTCCCTTTTTTTCTCTTGGATTTTAGTGTAGGGGGAATTTTTGGGTGTTTGATGAACTCGGTTTTTTTTGACTTCCTTATATGACGAACTCACCAAAAAAAATGGACTTCGTCCGCAGTTTTAAGGTTATATATATTGTTAAATTATTTATGGCTCTATTATTTTTTACTCTAAATTATTATATTACCTTAAGCGGCGCCGACATCGGCGTGGCCTGCCAGTCTATGTGCTAGAGCCACCGCCGAAATGTCGTAGCGCCTAGCTCTATCAGTAATGATATAATTAAGTTTTGAATAATAATTAAAAATTTAGTTTTATAATGTATTCCTTCAAGGAGAAGCTAAAATACAAACAGCATAAATTAAAATTTTAATATATATTATTTGTTAATAATATATATATATATATATATATTTATACATAAAAAAAAAAAAATACCGTGGTTGATGTGTTCAAACTGATTGCTTGGAAGGCAAGTGTACTTAATTATACTAACACAGTTGGTGTATGGTAAAAGTTGTTAATTACATAATTACTATGTGTTTATTGCGGTTTGTGTTATTGTTCATCTTTAAATGAGTTAATTCATGTAATAAACCTTTCTGTGTTCACTGACTCGATTGCGATGGGCATGAATCTGTGGTTTGCGCCGCAGATTTCTGAGCATTGGCCATAGAACACTCCTGGTCGTTGTAAAATAAATCTTATTTGGTTTAGTCGTCCTGGGATAGCGTCTGCTTTCACTCCTAGAGCTGGCACAGTTCATGAGTGGATCACGTCTGCTGCAGAGACAAGGAGTCGTACTTCAATGTTTATTGGGAGAACTACTCGGTTGTCTACTTCAAGTAGGCGGAATTGCCCTTCAGATAGGTCTTCCGTGTTAACTATGTAAGAATCAAATTCGATGTTGCAGAAGTCGGTGTATTCATACCTTCAGTATCATTGGTGCCCAATGGCTTTTACTGTGACCCCGGGTTTTACGATCTCGTCTGTGAGGTATAGCAGTTGTAGGGAGGGTAGAGCTAAAAACAGTAGAATAAATGCTGGAAGAATTGTTCAGATTGCTTCAACTGCTTGAGCTTCATAAGTGTTTCGGGATGTGTATTTATTTATGGTCAAAGATAGTAATGCGTATGCTACAAATGTTAATACTATAATAATAACTAATATTGCGTGATCGTGGAACCTAATAAGCATTGTTATAATGGGAGTTGCGGCGTCTTGGAGGGATAGTTGTCTTCAATGAGACATTTAAACGGGCTGGTAGGTACAGCAGTGGTTTATGTAACAGATAAATGCCTCTATTGGCTTCCGTTTAAGTAAATTAATTATTTATGGTGTAGTAATAATTACAGTTTCTGGTGAGTTGTGGAAGTCAAGTGGTAATAAGTCTTGTCATTCCAGCGAGGAAGCTTGGTGTGTAGCTGAAATGGTGCTTCGTTGTCTTGTGAGGGCTTCTCATAAGATAAAGATGAATATAAGAAGGGCAACAAAGGAGATTATAGATCCCATTGATGAAATCACGTTTCATTTTGTTATTGCGTCAGGATAGTCTGAGTAGCGTCGAGGCATGCCTCTGAGTCCTAAGAAATGTTGGGGGAAGAAGGTTGCGTTTACTCCTACGAATATAATAAAGAAGTGGGTTTTAGTTCAGCGGCTGTGAAGGGTTAGTCCTGTAAATAGGGGGAATCAATGTGCAAATCCCGCAAAGATAGCGAACACTGCTCCTATAGATAAGACATAGTGGAAGTGGGCTACTACATAATATGTGTCGTGTAGGATAATGTCGATTGATGAGTTTGCTAACACAATTCCTGTTAGACCTCCTGTAGTAAATAAGAAAATGAATCCTAGTGCTCATAATATGGGGGCTTCATATTTAATTCGTCTGCCATAGATTGTTGCAAGTCAGCTGAATACTTTAATCCCTGTAGGGACAGCAATAATTATAGTGGCTGCTGTGAAGTACGCACGTGTATCAACATCTATCCCAACAGTGAACATATGGTGGGCTCATACGATAAATCCTAAAATACCGATTCCTAGTATAGCGTAGATTATTCCTAGGGTCCCGAAGGCTTCTATTTTATTTGAGTAGTGAGCGACAACGTGGGAAATCATACCAAATCCAGGAAGAATTAGAATATATACTTCTGGGTGTCCGAAGAATCAAAATAGGTGTTGATATAGGATGGGGTCTCCTCCTCCTGCAGGGTCGAAAAATGCTGTGTTGAGATTACGGTCTGTTAGTAGTATGGTGATTGCTCCGGCGAGAACTGGGAGGCTTAACAGTAAAAGTACTGCTGTAATAACTACTGATCATACGAATAAAGGTACGCGTTCTAGTCGAAGGCCCTTAGATCGTATATTGATGACAGTGGTAATGAAGTTTAATGCTCCTATAATGGATGATACTCCTGCTAGGTGTAGTGAAAAAATAGCTAAATCTACTGATGGTCCCGCATGGGCAATGTTTCTTGACAGGGGAGGGTATACAGTTCATCCTGTACCAACTCCCTTTTCTACTGCAGCACTAGACAATAGTAGAATTAGTGATGGTGGGAGAAGTCAGAATCTTATATTATTTAAACGGGGAAATGCCATATCTGGGGCTCCAAGTATTAGTGGGACTAATCAGTTTCCAAATCCTCCAATTATTACTGGTATGACTAAGAAAAAAATTATTAGGAATGCGTGAGCAGTTACAATTGTATTATACAGTTGGTCCCTACCTAACAAGGCTCCTGGTTGTCCAAGTTCTGCTCGGATGAGGAGTCTTATAGATGTGCCTAATAACCCTGATCATATACCGAAGATAAAGTATAGGGTTCCAATGTCTTTGTGATTTGTGGAGAAAAATCAGCGCAT